TTCATAGTATCCTTCTTCCGGATATTCCAGATACTGATTACCAAAAATTGGAAGATCAATTTGATAAAAAACAATTACCAATCGAAATTGTTGATTTATTAACTTTCAGCAGTGAATTTGGTAAAAAAAAAGGTCAAAAATCAGAATCGAATTTCATTTCGGGGGCTCTTTCTGTATTTTCAGACGAAAAAGAAGTAAGAATAGACGAAGAGGGAAAAATAGACGAAGAAAAAGGTCCAAAATATTTAGAATATTTAGAAAATAGAATTGAAACTGATACTGATGATGAAAATATTCATGAAAAGATTGATGAAGATTCGATACAAGAAATCCGTAAAAAAGCGTCTCGATGGAGATACAATTCAACCAGCGAGTTGGACCAAGCATATGGAGAACAGGAAAAAAAGGAACCAATCTATAATGAAATTCGCTCAAGAGACGCCAAACGTGTAATAGTTCTGACAAAAGAGAAGCAGGAGCCTGCTGATGATGAAACAGAGGAACCAACCGATATAGACAAGATAATCTTTCCAGAACGTGGAGATTATCGCCGAGACCTAATCTGGGGTTCTATACGTGCTCAAAGACGTAAAATAGTTAATTGGAAAACGTTTCAAGGACGTGGGCATTCCCCTCTTTTTCTTGACAGAATAAAAAGCTTACGTAATAATTTTGTTGATTTCTTTCTTGATATTGTTGATTTCTTTGAACCAATTTTTAGAATTATTAGAAATTTGCTAATTTTGCTAATAAACCTAATAAGGAAAAGGTTAGCATTCAAAATTTTAGAACAGAGAGAAGAGCAGCAAACAAATAGAGAAGAAAAAAAAAACAGAAAGAAAGACGAAAAAAATGAAGAAAATCAAAAAACTGAGGAGGAAGACGAAAAAAATGAAGAAAATCAAAAAACTGAGGAGGAAGGGGATCGAGAGCACCGAATGTGGATATCCGAGTTCTGGACAATCATTGAATATGCGCAAGAAGTGAGAGGTTGCTTATTACTAACTCACTCTTTTATTAGAAGAAAGATTCTAATACCTTCATTGATAATAGTGAAAAATATTGGACGTATGTTACTATTTCAACGTCCTGAATGGTATGAAGATTTAGAGGACTGGAAAAAGGAGTCACATGTTAGATGTACCTATGAGGGTCTTCCATTATCCGAAACAGACTTTCCGGAAAATTGGCTGGAAGAGGGTATTCAGATAAAAATCTTATTTCCTTTCCGTCTGAAACCTTGGCACGTACCTGAATCAGATTCAGATAAAAATCGAAAAAAAGGAGAAGAATCAGAAAAAGTGGATTTTTGTTTTTTAACAGTTTATGGAACTGAAACCAACCTTCCTTTTGGTTATTCCCGAATACCACCCGCCATTTTTAAGTCCTTTTTTAAACCTATTTTTCAGGAACTCAAGAGAAAAATGAGAAATTGCAAAAAGAAGATTTTTAAACTTGGAAAAATGCTTTTTCAAAAAGTGAAAGGAAAAACAAAATTCCTTCCAAAAGTTGCACGAAAAGTTTCAACTTTTGCAAAAAAATGGGTTCGCAAAAGTATCATTTTGTGGAAAAAGATAAGAGAAGGTTTGAAAAGAATACAAGAACTCCCAAAAAAAGTAAAAGTCAAAAAAGTAATAGAATTCTTAAAAAGAAATCCAAATTTCTTATTATTTCGAGCAAAACAATCAAGAGAGGTAGAAGTATATAAATCAAGTGAAACTAAAAAAGAAAGAGATCCCATAACCAGCAATCAGATGATTCCTGATCAAATTTCATCTCCAAGTTCGACAAATTCAGAAAATAAAATGAAGGATCTTACTAATAGAGCAAATAAAGCTAGAAATGAAATCGAAAGAATTAGAAAAGAGAAAAAAAAAAAAAAGATGAGTCTTAAGAAAACAAGTTCTAATGCTAAAAGATTGCAAAGAATAAAGGATCGATTAATCCGTAAATTACCCGTTTATTTGAAATTATTCATTCAAAGAATATACACAGGTATTTTTTTCTCTATCATTAATATTCGCAGAATGAGTCAAAAATTCTTTCTTGAATCAATAAAAAAAATTCGAAATAAATTCATTCAAGATCAAGAAAAAAATAGAAAAGATCTACCTCCTTTTATTTATACTATAAAAAATAGAAAAGAGTCCCTTTATACTAATAATAGTAAGCAAAATTCACATATTTTTTATGACTTGTCCTACTTGTCACAAGCATATGTATTTTACAAATTATCACAAATCCAAGTTAGTAATTTGGATAAATTAAAATCAGTTCTTCAATATCAAGGAATCCCTTTTTTTCTTAGGTCTGAAATAAAGGATTCTTTGAAAACACAAGGAATAGTTCATTCTAAATTAAGGGATAAGAGACTTCCGAGTTCGGAAATGAATCAATGGAAAAACTGGTTAAGAGGGCATTATCAATACGATTTATCTAAGATCAGATGGTCTAGATTAATACCACAACGATGGCGAAATAGAGTTCATCGTATGGTTAAAAGGAAAAATTTCAACAAAAGGAATTTCTATGAAAAATATGAAAAAGATCAATTAATTGATTACAAAAAAGAAAATATTTGTGAAGTCTCGAATCCAAATATAAAAGATGATAATTTTATAAAAAACTGTAAATATGATCTTTTATCATCTAAATCTATTAATTCTGAAAATAAAAAGGACTTCTTAATTTCTAGATCGCCGTTTGATAAGCTTTCTTTTAATTCCAACACAGCTCTTTTTGATCTGTTGATGGATAGGGTGGGGGGGACCTCTATCAATATCAATAATTTTACAGGAACAGGCGATATTCCATATACGGAAAAAACTCCCGATAGAAAATATTTTGATTGGAAAATGATCCATTTTGGTTTTATTACACAAAAAGTCGATATTGAGAACTGGATCACGATCGATGTCAATAGGAATCAAAAAGACAATAGGAATCAAAAGACTCCGATTTTGACTACTAGTTATGTTAGTAATTATTTTCAAATAATTTATAAAATTGATAAAAAAACTAAAGAAAAAATTTTGAATTTGGATTTTATTAGGATTCCAGAAATGAATCCATCAAACTCCTCCAAAGGATTTTGGAGTTGGATGGGGATGAATGAAAAACATCCCATATTGATGAAGATGGGTTGGGATTTCTTCCCAGAATTTTTCTTACCTTATAATATATATAAAAGGAAACCTTGGCTTATACCAAGCCAATTACTTCTTTTAGATTTGAATAATAATTCAATTGATGCAGATAATAATGAAATTAATGCAGATAACAAAAAGAATGCAAAAAATGCAGATAACAAAAAGAATGCAAAAAATTGGAATAATAATGAAATTGATGCAGATAATAATGAAATTGATGCAGATAATAATGAAATTAATGCAGATAACAAAAAGAATGCAAAAAAAGAAGATTCTGCGGAATCGACCACGAAAAAAGGTCAAAGTAAAAAGGAAAGAAGAGAAGAACTATATGCGGCCTTAAGACGTTATTTTCATTTTCAATTGAAATGGCACGGGGACTTCGGTCCAGATGTAATTCAAAAACTCGAGCTAAATTGGGAGATATATTCTTTGCTGTATAGACTATTAGAAGATCAAAATCCAAGAAAAGGAAAAGCAAGAGATCCAAAAAGCATGCTTCGATCCTCGATTTACAGTGGAGAACTGTCTTTGGATCTACTGCTAACGGCGCTTGAGAAGATTCCAGATTTGAAACTAGCGCTGGAAAGGGGAGAGGGAATGTTTATTGTCGAACCCATTCGCTGGTTTAGAAAAAAGAACGGGCAGTTTATTATGTATCAAACCATCGGTATTTCATTGGTTCATAATAATAAGCACGAAATTCATCAAAAATACCGAGAAAAAAGATATGGTTCTAAGACGAATTTTGATGAATCTATTCCACCACATGAAAGAATAACAAGAAATGATGAAAGAATACCAACAAATGATGAAGATGAAAGAAGGAACAAAAGACTAACAAAAAATTATGAAAGAATAACAAGAAATGCAGACAAAAATCATTTGGATTTGCTTGTTCCGGAAAATATTTTCTCATTTAGGCGTCGTAGAAAATTAAGAATTCTAAACTGTTTGAATTCAAAGAATAGGAATGATGTAGATAGAAATCCTGTATTTTGCAACGAGAAGAATAGCAGCCAAGACCTTGATAGAGAGAAAAATCTATTAATGAAATTGAAGTTTTTTCTTTGGCCTAATTATCGATTGGAAGATTTAGCTTGTATGAATCGCTATTGGTTTGATACCAATAATGGCAGTCGTTTCAGTATGTTAAGGATACGTTTGTATCCACGATTGAAAATTCGTTGATAGTCTATTTTTCCTATATATCCTATATCCTATATCCTATATCCTATATATCCTCTACTAGAACTAGAAGAGGATATATAGGATATATGACAATGAATATATCAATTCAATCTAGAAATGAATCATATCAATAAAAATCGAAAATCACGACAATTTCAACTTCCAAACTTCTTCCTCTTCCTTCATTTCTTCAATTTAGGTCTAAATTCTTCGCTTTTGTGAATATTGTAAATACAAAAATGTCCCAATCCTTTTCTCTCCCTATCGAAATCCAATTGAAATTTGGATTAATTCGTTTGAATTGAAAAAATTAGGAAAAGAAATTTGGATTCGAATTTTTGATATATTATATATCACATTCAAATGAACGACATTATTATTACTGATTTGGTAAAATTCATATCTGTAAATGTAAAAAGAGGAGGAATTTTTTTATGATAAGAAATTCATTCATTCCTATTATTTCTCAAAAAGAAAACAAAGAAAACAGAGGGTCTGTTGAATTTCAAGTAGTGAGTTTTAACACTAAGATAAGGAGACTTACTTCACATTTGAAATTGCACAAAACAGACTATTCATCTGAGAGAGGTTTGCGCAAAATTTTGGGAAAACGTAAAAGACTACTGGCTTATTTGTCAAAAAAAAATAGAGTACGTTATCAAGAATTACAAGAATTAATTAGTCAGTTGGATATTCGAGAGACAAAAAGATAAAAACACGTTAATTTGAGGAATGATATAATTTGAACTTATAACTTATTCGTTTCAATTTGGATGAACTTCTTTTTACTTTCAACAATTCATGGAAGAATGGCTCAGTAAAAAACTTATGATTGCACCAACTACAAGAAAAGACCTCATGATAGTCAATATGGGCCCTCATCACCCATCAATGCATGGTGTTCTTCGACTTATCATTACTCTCGATGGTGAAGATGTTATTGACTGTGAACCAATATTGGGTTATTTACACAGAGGAATGGAGAAAATTGCGGAAAACCGAACAATTCTACAATATTTACCTTATGTAACACGTTGGGATTATTTAGCTACTATGTTCACAGAAGCAATAAGCGTAAATGGACCCGAACAACTAGGCAATATTCAAGTACCTAAAAGGGCTAGCTATATCCGAGCCATTATGTTAGAGTTGAGTCGTATAGCTTCCCATTTGTTATGGCTTGGCCCTTTTATGGCAGATATTGGGGCACAGACCCCTTTCTTCTATATTTTTCGAGAACGAGAATTCATATATGACCTATTCGAAGCTGCCACCGGTATGCGTATGATGCATAATTTTTTTCGTATCGGAGGAATAGCTGCCGATCTACCTCATGGATGGATAGATAAATGTTTGGATTTTTGCGATTATTTTTTAACAGGGGTTGTTGAATATCAAAAGCTTATTACACGGAATCCCATTTTTTTAGAACGAGTTGAGGGCGTAGGCATTATTGTAGCAGAAGAAGCACTAAATTGGGGTTTATCAGGCCCAATGCTACGAGCTTCCGGAATACAATGGGACCTTCGTAAAATTGATCATTATGAGTGTTACGACGAATTTGATTGGAAGGTTCAATGGCAAAAAGAAGGGGATTCATTAGCTCGTTATTTAGTACGAATCAGTGAAATGACAGAATCCATAAAAATTATCCAACAGGCCCTGGAAAGAATTCCAGGGGGGCCCTTTGAGAATTTAGAAATCCGACGCTTTGATAGAATAAAAGATACTGAATGGAATGATTTTGAATATCGATTTATTAGTAAAAAACCTTCTCCAACTTTTGAATTGTCCAAACAAGAACTTTATGTAAGAGTCGAAGCACCAAAAGGAGAATTGGGAATTTTTCTGATAGGAGATCAGAGTGTTTTTCCTTGGAGATGGAAAATTCGCCCACCGGGTTTTATCAACTTGCAAATTCTTTCTCAGTTAGTTAAAAGAATGAAATTGGCTGATATTATGACCATACTAGGTAGTATAGATATCATTATGGGAGAAGTTGATCGTTGAAATGACAATTTATAATACAACAGAACTACAAGCTATCCATTCTTTTTCCAGATTGGAATTCTTAAAAGAAGTCTATGGGATCATATGGGTGCTTATCCCTATTTTGACTCTTGTGTTAGGAATCACACTAGGTGTACTAGTAATTGTTTGGTTAGAAAGAGAAATATCTGCAGGGATACAACAACGTATTGGACCTGAATACGCCGGCCCCTTAGGAATTCTTCAAGCTCTAGCAGATGGTACAAAACTTCTTTTCAAAGAGAATCTTTTTCCATCTAGAGGGGATACTCGTTTATTCAATATCGGTCCATCCATAGCAGTCATATCCATTTTACTAAGTTATTCAGTAATTCCTTTTGGTTATCGCCTTATTTTAGCCGATCTTAGTATTGGTGTTTTTTTATGGATCGCTGTTTCAAGTCTTGCTCCCATTGGACTTCTTATGTCGGGATATGGATCAAATAATAAATATTCCTTTTTAGGTGGTTTAAGAGCTGCTGCTCAATCAATTAGTTATGAAATACCATTAACTCTATGTGTATTATCAATATCTCTACGTGTGATTCGGTGAGACAGAAAAATTCCCCTATTTCTTTTCTTTCTAATAAGTTCTAGTAAGAAAGTGAAATGATTTATATATTATTTTTTATTCAACATTTGGATTTGGGTTGATGAACTAAACCAGATAGTTATATGAGTGAGATAAAACAGCTTTTTTAATTTGCAGTTAGTTGGATTGAATCTCATTTCCTATGTACAAGAATGAAATGAAAGTAAATATAAGCAGTCGAGACTGTTTACCCCAAGATTGGTTGATTAGTCATCATGGCTTGAAGCGGGTTTAAAAGATCAACTTGTGGAACTTTTACTATCTATTAACTATTAACATAGATGGATTCCCATAATGGAAGGTTAACAAAAATGAGTGGATGGTTAGGAAGACCAAGATACACAAAGGATTCATTAGTAATGCAAATTCTGTAAATTATTCAACAGGATATTTCTCTACCTAAAAGGAATCAAAATTGGGGCTTTAAGTTAGTAGAAACGATTAAGAAGTACTCCCCATGATTCGATCCAGAGTATGTTCCTATCCACTGATTAAGTAAATAACTATTAAGAACGAAGTAATCTTTTACTTTGGTAATGT